TGATAAATCTAAATAAACTAGAAAGGAATTTTTTAATTCCTACTGACCTCTAAATATAACCATAATATAAAATATTATAGAGTTAGTGGATTCGTCCCAATTCATTGGTTGTTTAATCCGGTATAAATATCCGAATAAGATGGAGAGGACCGTCGTCTTGACAAAGATGAATAGATAACGATGAATAGATCGTTTTTTTAATATTTAATATAATATTAAGTTAATATTCAATAAAAATGTGTTTTTATCCCTCGAGCCTCCAAGGAAGATCTTTGACGGAAAGTTTTCGATTTATAATTGATCGGTCGTACCTTTATTGTTATTGCAATAATACAAAATACAATTCAATAATATGAATGACTCGCTATTCACTGGGTTTCCGGGCAATAATCCTAAGATTCCGCGGGAAAGGTGGCCGAGTGGTTCAAGGCGTAGCACTGGAACTGCTATGTAGGCTTTTGCTTACCGAGGGTTCGAATCCCTCTCTTTCCGTACCTTGACTTACACCTAATTCACCAATGTTACCAACCACAATGTATCAAAAAACAATGGATACCCAAAGAGTAGAGCCTTTTCTAGTGATTCTCTATTGCCAATTACTGTGGTAGATAAAATATCGGAAAGGGTAGACAAGGAATGAGAATCTGACCGCGGATCCACTTATAATATGCAAATGGGGGAAAATCCGGATTAAATCCCTTATCTTAGTTCTATTTACTTTGTTTGGTGAAACAGGGTGGACAAAATTGTCCAAAGCTTAATTATTTTAATTAAGTTTAAGTCTGACGGGAATAATATTCCACGACTAGTAATTCATTGATTTTTAAGCCGATCCATTTACTATCTATTATTTGATTTACTATTCCTTTATAGTGTAATGGGTCAAGAGTCAAATGTTTTGGCAATTCCTCGCGGGGGGATGAATCTACATAATTTTGAATCAGAGCTCTTGATCTTTGTTCATCCCTCGTAGTAATAATATCTCGGGGTTTACACCGATAACTTGGGATATCTACTATATGACCATTAACTAAAATATGTCTATGGTTAACTAATTGTCTAGCTCCAGGAATGGTCGAAGCCATACCCAATCGAAAAAGGATGTTATCCAAACGCATTTCAAGTAGTTGTAGTAAAACTTGACCTGTTGACCCTTTGGCTTTCCCAGCGATACGAACATATCTAAGTAATTGGCGCTCTGTCAGACCATAATGAAAACGCAATTTTTGTTTTTCTTCTAGACGAATACGATATTGAGATTTTTTCCCGGAACGCGGTTGGTTTCTAAGATCCCTTCCGGATCTAGGTCTTTTACTAGTGAGTCCCGGTAAAGCCCCCAGACGGCGTATTTTTTTGAAACGAGGCCCTCGGTAACGAGACATAAAAACTCCTTAATTTTATTGAAATTTTATTTCACAGAATAAATAAATTAAGACTGAACTAAACGATAAACGAAGCTAAACTCGCTGAAGTACTATAAAGAAGAGAAGAATAGGATAAATTGTCTCAATAACCGGATTATTTTATATAGTTATATATAGGAAGTTAAGTATCCCCTTCTTGTTCTGTAGAGATCTAAGAGCTTCAATCCATTTTTTATTCTTTTTTATTCATAGTTGGGAGTTCCCATAACATACTATGTTGACCCGACATTTGGATATTGGATAAAATGGAAGATTTTTTTAAATTTCTGTCTCTGTCTTTTCAATTTCTCTGGATCTCAAGGAGACATTATCAATCATGGAAAAAAATAGAATAAAAGGAAAAGCCGGCTATCGGAATCGAACCGATGACCATCGCATTACAAATGCGATGCTCTAACCCCTGAGCTAAGCGGGCTCACATAACAGAAATAGTGCATAGGATTTCGGGAACCCACAGGGACACAGGGACTTAGCTATTAGTAATTAAGTAATTACCTTTTTATTTATTATTATTATAATATACTATTATCTATTATAATATAATTATACTATTTGTTTATTTATTATTATATATATATATATAAATATATATATATAATATTTATAATATTTTTATATAATATATATTAATATAATAATATAATAATAATATATAGATATAGTTTATTATATATATATATATATAGATATAGAAATTCTATTTATTTACACTATAGGAATCGCTATAGTATAGGAGAAAATTCCTAAGGAAAGGATAAGATAAAGATAAGGCTGCAGTCCAGAGCATAATGAGACATTCCTCTGGTTTCATTCAGAAAGGGAGGAGATAAGACGATAAAAAAAAAGAAGAATGAATATCGACCGTTCCAGTATTCCAAATAGCGCTAAAAAAATAAGGGGGGGAAAGACATATATATGTGACGTGGGATATATCCATCCATATTGAATTGCGGATACATCAATGATAGAATCATTTCTGATTTGATCATATCAAATATGGTCCGGCACTCCGATAGGGATGAAAGAAGCTGTGCAAGAAAAAGGGGCACACTTATTCAATATAGGAATAAGGACCTGTATCTAATGAATTCAACGGCTCCAAGATAAATGAAAGAAGGGACAATATGATTTCTCTCTCATAAGGAAGAGAGGGAGGGGGATATGGCGAAATTGGTAGACGCTACGGACTTGATTGGATTGAGCCTTGGTATGGAAACCTACTAAGTGGTAACTTCCAAATTCAGAGAAACCCTGGAATTAAAAATGGGCAATCCTGAGCCAAATCCTGTTTTGAGAAAAAAAAAAAAAGAGTTCAGAATTTTATATTTTATAAAGAATAAAAAAAAAAAGGATAGGTGCAGAGACTCAACGGAAGCTGTTCTAACAAATAAATGGGGTTGACTTTACTTTTCTACATTGGTAGAAGAATCCTTCTATCAAAACTCCCGAGTGGGATGACCCTATATCTATATATGTACGTATATGTACTGAAAATTTATATATGTACATATATGTACTGAAATATCAAAGATTAATCACGACCCGAATCTATATATATATTTTTCTCTATGATAAAAATTTCAGAAGCAGAAGGAAGAATCAAATAGTCAGTGATCAAATCGACTATCACACCAGAGTTTGATAGATCTTTTTAAAGATTGATTAATCGGGCGAGACGAGAATAAAGATAGAGTCCCATTCTACATGTCAATACTGACAACAATGAAATTTCTAGTAAGAGGAAAATCCGTCGACTTTAGAAATCGTGAGGGTTCAAGTCCCTCTATCCCCAATAAAATAAAAATCCCCAATAAAATAAAAGGCCTATTTTACTCCCTAAGCATTTATCCTCTTTTTTTTTTCATCAGTGGTTCAAAATTAGATTAGATATGTTTTTCACTTACTCTACTCTTTCACAAAAGGATCCAACCTGAAATCTTTCTCTCTTCTCACTGTGATAGATATGATCTACGTACAAATGCCCATCCATATATGGATGGGCAAAGAATCTCTATTACGGAACCCTTCGCAGTTCATATCATTACTCTTACACTTCCATTTACAAAGTCTCCCTTTTGAAGATACAAGAAATTAACGACTTTATTTAGGTAAGTTAATGCTTTTTGAGTACTTTTCATTGACATAGACCCAAGCCTTTTCTTTTAGTAGGATCATGCATCGAGAATGGTCGGGATAGCTCAGCTGGTAGAGCAGAGGACTGAAAATCCTCGTGTCACCAGTTCAAATCTGGTTCCTGGCACGTGGTTAATGTATCTAATAGTATAAGATACTCATACAAATGAATCAATAATCAATATGGGTCGGAACCCATATTATATTCGTTAATAGTCTAGAGCATAATACATATTTATCCATCTGGGTGTATAGATAGACACCCCCATCTACAAGATGGGTAAAGAACGAGTGGATGGGTAAAGAAAGAATATATGAGTAAAGATAAAAAAGGGATTCTGTTATCTCCTCTTTTTTGTTTGTTTGTTCATACTGTATCTCCTCCCACACAAAAAGAATGTTAATACTTCATACATATACGAAGTCGAAGTTAGTTGCGCGAAAACCCTAAAAGACTAGTCTAGAGGAGTTAAAGTACAGGAAAAGACAGGGTTCATTTCAGAGACAGCCCAAAAAATCCGATCCTTTTTTATTTTTATTTATTTCTTTTTTATTTCTGAATTTCCTATTTTCTTTCTATTTCTTCACTTTACCATTTATTACGCGTACGCGGCTTTCTGTGGCCCCATCTAAGCAATGCGCGCGGTACAAAGTTCAGTTCACAGTGCAGAACTCTTTTGATTCATCCTACAGGCTATGCTCATCTGAAATGGGGCTCTTCCAAATTTTAGAATATAAATGAAGCTTCTTTTGCAGCCCGTCCATAGTACGAATGAAAGGCCAGTTACTCCGTTTCATCTAAAACAGAACGTAAAATATTCCTTTCCTTGAATACAAGGAGTCGTATAAGTGAAGATTTGTTTCTTATCATTCAATGAGCATCTTGTATTTCATAGAAATTAGGGGTAATATAATCCTTACGTAAAGGCCAGCCTAGCCAACTTTCGGGCATCAAGATACGTTTCAGGCGTGGATGATTCTCATAAGAGATTCCTAACATATCATAGGATTCCCGTTCTTGAAAGTCTGCGCTTTTCCAAATCCAGAAAACAGACGGGATTCTAGAATTCGTCCTTGGGGCAAATACTTTTATGCATACCTCTTCGGGTTGATCCACACCATACTGTATTCTCGTAAGATGATACACGCTAGCTAACAATCCGCCTGGTGCTACATCATAGGCACACTGGGAACGTAGATAATTGTAACCATATACATATGAAATGACAGCAATGGAGTACCAATCCTCGGGTTTTATTTGCAAAGTCTCTATTCCTTGGTAATCGAAGCCCAAAGATCTATGAACTAGCCCATGCTTGACTAGCCAAGCGGATAAACGACCCTGCATCTTCTTGATCTCTCCCACATTTGTATGAGTATTTCAAATTCCCGATGAAATTTATGAAGATTGACGGCTGCTTGTTATCCTCGACAGCACAAAAG